GTAAAAAGATTAACACTAAGACAAAGCCTAAATAGACTAAGAGATAAGAAGAAATCCGACCTGTTCCTAAATATTTAATGCCCTCTCCACCAAAGAAACTTATCAGGCCAAAAGCGTTTGGAATTCCATCAATTCCTCGTTGATCAAAAAAATGAGTTAGTTCAGCAAATCTTCTTAGACCCCCAGCCAAAGATATTCGATAAAAAAAATCTATGTAACCACGATTATATGACCAATCATAAATGAGATTAATTATTTTTTCCCAGAGAGCTGTAGTATTATTTTTAGTATTACCACCTTTAACAAATGAATTTTGTAAGTTGAAATTTTTGAAAGATGAATAAATGGGCTTATATGAAAAAAACGCTATAAATATACCAAAAAAGGCTAGACTGACCGAAAAAATTCCATTTATAAAAAATTCATACCAATCTATAAAATTATTTTGATTCGGATGTATAAGGTTTATAGATGGATTCAACAAATTTGATAATAGATCAAAATCAATTCCAATTTGATTATAAGGAATTCCTATAATTCCAACAAGACAAGTAAATAGTACTAATATAGACATGGAAAATAGCATAGTACTGTCCGATTCGGGGGGATAAAAAAACGTATTTTGAATTCCAAAACAAGCAATACTAATAAAAGGGCGTATCATTTTTTTTCCATTATCAAAAATTCGATAGGTTGTATTGAAAAAAAAGAAAATCCCCTTTTCATTATTATTTATTGATAATAATAAAGAAAACTTGTTTTTTTTAATTTTTTTTCCCCATGGAGATATTGAATAGCAGGAACCACTTTTTTGACCACTATAATTCTTAAAATGAACGTTTAAATGTCCCTCAAAAGTCAGTAAATAGATTCGAAACATATAAAATGTGGTTAATCCTGCTGTGAAGCAAGCTATAATTGCAAAAACCGGAGAATACAACCAACTATCGTTAAGAATTTGGTCTTTGGACCAAAAACAAGCGAGAGGTGGAATACCACAAAGAGAAAGCGTACCTATTAAAAAAGCAGTTTTTGTAATTGGTACATGCTTTTTCAACCCTCCCATAAGAACCATATTCTGACTTTTATCGGGAGAATATCCAACAATAGCTTCCATTGAATGAATAATAGATCCGGATCCTAAAAACAATAATGCTTTCGAATAAGCATGAGTAATCAAATGAAATAAAGCCGCCTGATACGATCCCATTCCTAAAGCTAACATCATATAACCCAGTTGGGACATCGTAGAATACGCCAAACTTCTTTTAATATCTTTTTGAGCAAGGGATAAAGTAGCTCCGAATAGTAGTGTTACTATACCTATCAAAGAAATCAAATTCATTATATGAGGTATAATTAGAAAAAGAGGAAGGAGGCGAGCTACAAGAAAAATACCTGCTGCGACCATAGTAGCGGCATGTATAAGAGCCGAAATAGGAGTGGGACCTTCCATGGCATCGGGTAACCATACGTGAAGGGGGAATTGAGAAGACTTGGCAACTGCACCTGTAAATAAAAGCAAGGCACACAAAGTAAGAAATACAAAATTTACCTCATTATTATAAACTAATTTATTTACTATTTCGAATAAATCTCTAAATTCGAAACTACCCGTTATAGCATAAAGTCCCAAAATCCCTAATAATAAACCAAAATCGCCTACACGATTCGTTACAAAGGCTTTTTGACAAGCATTCGCCGCAATAGGTCGTGTGAACCAAAAACCTATTAATAGATAAGAACACATTCCAACTAATTCCCAAAAAATATAAATTTGTATCAAATTCACACTAGTAACTAATCCCAACATGGAGGTAGTGAAAAAACTCATATAAGAAAAAAATCTCAAATATCCCTGATCATGATACATATAATTGTCGCTATAAAAAAGAACCAGAATTCCAACCGTACTAATTAATATTACCATAATCGAAGCAAGCGAATCTATTAAGTAACCGAAGTCTAAAGAAAAATCATTATTAATTGTCCAAGACCATACATATTGATAGATAGAACTTTTATTTATTTGCTGAATAGATAGATAGACCGAAAGGATCATAACTACATTTAGTAGAAAGATATTAGGAAAGGACCACATACGTCGAATATTTTTTGTTGCCATTGGAAAAACGATAAGTCCAACTCCTATTAACATAGGAATGGGAAGTGGAATGAGCGGTATAATCCATGAATAGGGATATGTATAGTCCATAAAAAAACCTTTTATCTTTTACTTTTATTTTATTCGGAATTATTCTTTCTCATCTCCTTCAAATATTCAGAGGAAGAAAGAAGTTAGAATAAAAAGGATCAGGCTAATAGTGCAATCAAACATGAAATAAAAATAAAAAATTAACTAAATATACTATTACTATTTTTTCTTTATAGAAATTAATATATATTTATATATATATATTCTTTTTTGAATTTTATATTTTTAAAAATTGACTTTTATATAATTTACTAGAATTTGAGTAAAAATTTGACTAAAAAAAATAATAAACTTTTATTACTATAAATAATAAACTTTTATTACTATAAATAACTAATTATAGATAGTTATTTATAATAACTTATCTAACTAAATCTAAATAAATTAGCTAAGTTATAACGAAGATCTTTCTACTTACTAAAGATATAAAACAATTCAATTACCATTAGGTATTACGATAATTTTTTCTATCCGTAGACGAAAAATTGATAATTCCATACAACAAATAGACACAGAGTATTTTATACATTCCTTTTGTTTTCCATTAATATAAATAATATAAAACACATGATAAATAATATAAAACACATGGAATTTTTTTAGAATTGTCGAAAGGACTATTAGAATATCCGACATTTTTCTTTCGATACCTATCATGGATCAAAATCAATGAGCAAGTATTCCTTTTTTCACCTTTGATTCTATTTTGATACGGATATAAATATAAAACACGACAAAAATAAACATAGATATATAAAAACTTCGTTATTTCTCTTTTGTGTCTTGTCAGATATTTAGTTGGATTGAATGGAATCAAGATTTAAAAAAAATTGAAAAATAAATGAAATTGTTTGAACAATAAATGTCTTTCACATTCAACTAGATAAAAAAAGAATTTTTTCAAATTGATTTTTTCATGGCAGTTCCAAAAAAACGTACTTCTATATCAAAAAAACATATTCGTAAGAATATTTGGAAAATAAAAGCCTATTTTACAGCATTGAAGGCTTTTTCATTAGCGAAATCTATTTCTACGGATAATTCAAAAAGTTTTTTTGTGCAACAATCCAATAATCAAACTTATAATAAATAATAAAAAAATGGTATTTTTTTTATTGTAGTCTTTCCCGATGGGGATTCTTATTTTCCCCATCAAGCTACTTGAATTTCGTAATAGCCATTTTAATAATTGAATTAATTAATAATTGAATTATGGTAATATTTTTGAATGTTTCAATATGGAGTAAAACGAAAGGAATTTTTTGTCATTAATTTAATTAACTTTTTGAATTTCAATCTCGACAACTAAATAAAAAAAGCTTATTATAATTTCGCGTACGCCGCTATGGTGAAATGGTAGACACGCTGCTCTTAGGAAGCAGTGCTAGAGCATCTCGGTTCGAGTCCGAGTGGCGGCAGGCTATCTTCGAAAAGAAAGACAATAAGTTCTATATATAATAAATGCAATCCCAGATTGGATTCCGTATCATTTTCTATACTTTTTTTATTTGAGAATTTTTATGATATTTTCCACCTTAGAACATATATTAACTCATATATCATTTTCGATCGTTTCAATTGTAATTACAATTTTTTTGATAATTTTATCCGTTGATGAAATCGTAGGACTATATTATTCGTCAGAAAAAGGCATTATAGCTACTTTTTTCTGTATAACGGGATTATTAATCACTCGTTGGATTTATTCCGGGCATTTCCCATTGAGTGATTTACATGAATCATTCATTTTTCTTTCATGGAGTTTCTCCCTTATTTCTATCGTTCTATATTTTAAAAAACATACCAATTATTTAAGCGCAATAAACTCGTCAAGTACAATTTTTCTACACGGCTTTACCACTTCAGGTCTTTTAACCGAAATCCATCAATCTGTAATATTAGTCCCCGCTCTTCAATCCCAGTGGTTAATGATGCACGTAAGTATGATGATATTGGGCTATGCAGCTCTTTTATGCGGATCATTATTATCAGTAGCTCTTTTAGTCATTTCATTTCAAAAGATTTTGAAAAATCTCGTAAACGAATCATTTTCATTTAACAAGATCCAATATATGGATGAAAAGCGGAATGTTTTAATAAACAACTTCTCTTGTTCTGCGAGAAATTATTACAGAGCTCAACTAATTCAACAATTAGATCAGTGGAGTTATCGTATTATTAGTCTAGGTTTTCTCTTTTTAAACATCGGGATTCTTTCAGGATCAGTATGGGCTAATGAGGCATGGGGATCATATTGGAATTGGGACCCAAAAGAAACTTGGTCATTTATTACTTGGATTATATTTGCAATTTATTTACATACTCGAACAAATAAAAAAAAGTTCAAAAGTCTAAATTGCGCGATTGTGGCTTCTATGGGCTTTCTTATAATTTGGATATGCTATTTTTGGGTCAATTTATTAGGAATAGGGTTACATAGTTATGGTTCCTTTAATTTTCATTAACATGAAATCAAATTGAAAAAGATTCCTACAAATAGAAACATAAAACATTTTCAAAAAAATGATATTAAAATCAAAACAAAATAATAAATACTAAATTATTAAATATTAAGTTAAAGAATATAAGAAAAAAAAAACTCCATGCTTCAGGGAAGATGTCGAGAACCATTTGAATCACTACACTAATTGATTCAAAAGGTTCTCCCAAAAATAAAAATTAACTAAAGTCAAAATGAATTGAAATTTTGACTTTAGTTAATTTGTATTTTTCATTGTAAAATTCCAAAACGAAAAAGAAAGAATAGGATTCTTAATTTTTTCTTGTTTTATTCATGAAAAAAACGATCGATAAAAATATGTAGATATAATAGCTTCGACCCTCTCAACTGAGAGTGAGAGAATGAAATCCGGATAAATACCAATACCTATTATTGGGAGAAGAATAGAGATTAAAATAAATAATTCTCTCGGCCCAGAATCAAAAAAATAAGAGTTTTGCACATTCAAAATCTTGTATCCATAGAACATTTGACGTAACATCGATAATAAATAAATAGGAGTTAATATCATTCCAATTGCCATTAGAAGAGTAATTAGTATTTTTGGAATTAAAAAATATTGTTGGCTGGTAATTATTCCAAAAAAGACTATCAATTCGGCAACAAAACCACTCATGCCGGGTAATGCAAGGGAAGCCATTGATAAGATACTGAACAGTGTGAATATTTTTGGAAGGAAAATCGCCATTCCACCCATGTTGTCGAGATAAACAAGACGTATTCTATCATACGTTATTCCTGCCAAGAAAAAAAGAGCAGCACCAATAAATCCGTGAGAAATCATTTGTAAAAGGGCTCCATTGAGCCCCGTATCGGTTATCGCTCCAATTCCGATAATTATGAACCCCATATGAGATACGGAGGAATAGGCTATTCTTTTTTTTAAATTACGTTGACCGGGAGATGTTGAAGCTGCATAGATTATTTGTATTGCACCTACTATAATCAACCAGGGAGAAAATATAGAATGAGCATGGGGGAATAATTGCATATTGATCCGAACCAAACCATATGCTCCCATTTTTAATAAAATTCCAGCTAGAAGCATACAAGTACTGTAATGGGCCTCCCCGTGGGTGTCTGGTAACCATGTATGTAAGGGTATGATCGGTAATTTGACTGCAAAAGCAATAAAAAATCCAGTATAAAATAGTAATTCTAGTGCTACAGGATACGATTGATTAGCTAAAATTTCAAAATTTAATGTTGGTTCATTCGAACCATATAAGCCAATACCAAAAACGCCTATTAATAGAAAAATGGACCCCCCCGCAGTGTATAAAATGAATTTTGTAGCTGAATACAGACGTTTCTGTCCTCCCCATATCAATAGAAGTAAATAAACGGGAATTAATTCGAACTCCCACATGAGAAAAAAAAGTAAAAGATCGTGAGAAGAAAATGATCCTATTTGACCGCTGTACATTGCTAACATCAGGAAATGGAACAATCGGGAATCCCGAGTAACCGGCCAGGCTGCTAAAGTAGCTAAAGTGGTTATAAATCCCGTCAGTAAAATGGTTCCTATAGAAAGCCCATCTATTCCCAATCTCCAGTTAAAATCAAAAAAATTAATCCATTTATAATCCTCTGCTAGTTGATTTAATGGATCGGTCAATTGGAAATGATAACAGAATGTATAGGTCGTTAAAAGGAGTTCAAAAATAGAAATGGATATGGTATACCACCTTATTACCTTATTTCCTCTATGAGGTAGAAAGAAAATTAAAGAACCCGTTAATATTGGTAAACCTACAATTATTGTTAACCAAGGAAAATAATTCGTGGTAAAGACAAGATAGAATTAGACCCAAAAACCCGTTCTTTTTCGAGAACGGGTTTTTTTGTCGATAAAAAAAATCAATTGTATTTAAAAAAAATTGAAAATTCAGTTTGTTTAAAGTAGTTTTTTCTGAAACTTATTATATTAATAAGCTAGACCCATGCTTCGAGTTGTTTCATGCCATAAATAAACCCTCACGCTCAAAAAATCCGTTGGGCAAGCGGATTCACATCTCTTACAACCAACACAGTCCTCCGTTCGTGGAGCAGAAGCAATTTGCTTAGCCTTACATCCATCCCAAGGGATCATTTCTAATACATCGGTTGGGCAGGCTCGGACACACTGAGTACATCCTATACATGTATCATAAATCTTTACTGAATGTGACATTGGATCTCTCATTTTTTGAATATCATAAATCTTCGATTTAGTAAACTTATATATAAATCATATATTTATATACCAGATGAATCAATGATTTTATCATTATTTTAATAATCAATCGAATTATGGATCGCGACTCCTGGGTTGGCTAAGATACTTTGATTTCTTACATTTTTACATTTAGTATTAAATAATTGATGAATATTCGAATTTTTAAAATAAATGAAATTAGTAGTACTTATTTATTCAATAAATTCGATTGATTGATACGAGTTGATTTTCTATTACCATAAATTGATGAAACAATAGCTAACCCAATAGCCGCTTCGGCTGCGGCAATAGCTATAACAAAAATAGAGAAAATATCTCCTTGTAATTGTCGACTATCAAACAAATCCGAAAATGTTACGAAATTTATATTAACTGCATTCAGGATAAGTTCCAAACACATAAGAGCCCTAACCATGTTTCGATTCGTGATCAATCCATAGATACCAATAAAAAATAAATAGGCACTCAAAACAAGTGCATGTTCGAGTATCATTGATCAGCTCCTTATCAATTTTGAATCATTTCGTCATGAACAATAAACCAAGGCTTTCGCTTAACTATAATAGAACAAGTACAAAAAAAAAGAATATATTCTTTTTTTTTTGTAAGATAGAAAAAGATCAATATTGAAATAGAATTCAAAAATGAAAGCTAAATGGATTTGATAAGAGCGAGAAAATTTCAATTTCGATTGTTCTTAATAGTTAGAAAGATTTTTCATTGACGGGCAACAACAATTGCACCTATCAAAGCAACTAAAAGAATTATTGAAATGAGTTCAAATGGAAGAAAAAAATCCGTTGATAAATGAATTCCAATTTGTTGACTATTCCCTATCAAATCTTGTTCGATAATTTGGTTTGATTTTGTCGTCCAAATAATTCCGTACCAAGACGTATCGAGAATCGTGGTAATTATGGCGATGAAAATACTTGTACAAACCAACGAAGTAATCCCATTCCCAACAGTCCAAAGATCGAAATCTTTATAATATTCTGAACCATTCATGAACATGACAGCAAATAAAATTAAAACGTTTATAGCTCCGACATAAATAAGGAGCTGTGCAGCCGCTACAAAATGAGAGTTTGATAAAATATAAGATAACGATATGCAAACAAGAACCAATCCCAATGCAAAAGCCGAATAAATTGGATTGGTAAGTAATACCACTCCTATACCTCCTAATAGAAGGCCTGATCCCAGAAAAACTAAAAGAAAATCATGTATTGGTCCAGGCGGATCCATTCTATATACAAGATAAAAAAATTGAAATGTTTTTCATGATTTTATTGACCTGACCAGGAAATTTTTTCTTTTTTTATGATATGCTCCTAATTGAATTCAATTAAAATGAAATGGTGTTTCTAATGGATTTGAATTACGTCTAGGTCCAATTACTATACCAATATCTTGTTCCCCCTTACGCCAAACCAAGTAGAAAAGTTAGCTGGAAACTATTTCTAAATAAATAGAGAGATTATTAAATTCTATTTTCAATCCAAATTGATTTGTACTTCTCACTAACTAATCAACAATTAATTGCAATTTCGAGTTCTAGTGAGAAAACAAAAAAAAAAAAAAATAAGGAACGATTCCTTTCAATTAGATAAAATTGGACCTGACTATACATTACTATAGTAATTAGTAATTACTCTTTAATCATTCTTTAATCATGAAATGCATTTTTTATTTGAGGATAATTCAAAATTGTTCGAATTGTATAATCGTTAATTACTGACATCGGTAACCGACCTAATGCGATTTGATTATAATTCAATTCGTGACGATCATAAGCAGAAAGCTCATATTCTTCAGTCATTGATAAACAATTTGTTGGACAATACTCAACGCAATTTCCACAAAATATACAAATTCCGAAATCAATACTGTAATTAAGCAAGCGTTTTTTTCGCATACCGGTTTCCAATTTCCAATCAACAACGGGTAGATCTATAGGACATACACGAACACATACTTCACAAGCTATGCATTTATCAAATTCAAAATGGATTCGTCCGCGGAAACGCTCCGATGTAATTAACTTTTCATAAGGATATTGAATAGTTACAGGTAAACGATTTGCATGGGATAAGGTAATGATGAATCCTTGACCAATGTACCTTGCCGCCCGTATTGCTTGTTGGCCATAATTTATGAACCCAGTTACCATCGGGAACATATTGTAAAGATCTATAAATAATCTTATGTTTGTTTCTTTCTCTTGTTTGATGAGAAGTGAGAAATATAGAATATCATATTCTTTTTTCGTTTAGAGTGAAAGGAGTTGAGAAGAGGTTGTTAATAATAAATTACCAAGAGAAATGGGTAAAAGAAATTTCCATCCAAGATTTAATAGTTGGTCCATTCTTAGTCTCGGTAGAGTCCATCTTGTTGTGATAGAAATGAACACGAACAAATAAGTTTTAGCTAAAGTAATAAAAACACCAATTGTCATTCTAAAGACCCTACCTACTTTATTTATTTCAACTCGATCATAAAAAAATACGGACGGAATAAAGATATTCCAACCACCCAAGTACAGAATTATTACAAATAACGACGAAACTAATAGATTGAGATAGGAAGCAACATAAAATAATCCAAATTTGATACCCGAATATTCGGTTTGATAACCTGCTATTAATTCTTCCTCTGCTTCGGGTAAATCAAAAGGCAATCTCTCACATTCTGCTAGGGAAGAAATTAGAAAAATGATAAACCCTATAGGTTGACGCCACAAATTCCATCCTAAAAACCCATATTTGGATTGCGCCTCAACTATATCAACTGTACTTGAACTATTAGATAATAATAGTCGGTGGGAACATCACTGTTCCCATCGCTAGTCCAGAACCGTATATGAGATTTTCACCTCATACGGCTCCTTGACGGCCATCAAGAAATCTAAGGACCGGGTTGATATTTTTTATCGTGATAGATTTGATTTGGGGTCAAAATATAGCTAGAATCAACACCCGCCGGAAGGTCAAAAATTAGACCGATGGAATTCTGTATGTCAGAATGATATAGATATAATAACTCAAAAAGCACTTATGAATTAATCTCGTCCTTTAATAATTTGAATTTTTCTTTGTTGAGTAATAACTTATTAATAAAATCCTCTTTCTATGAATATCAATAGCCATCTTTTTTGATTATTATGAAAAAAAATCAGAGATTAGATGAGTGTCTTAATAATGCAGGCTATTTAGTGATCTCTATGAATTTTAGTTCCTATTCTTCTTTCAAAGAGGGAGTTCAAAACAAGAAAAGATTATTTCGTTTCGGATAGTCGTTTTTTAATCTGTGAGTAGGAGCATACTCTGGATTGCAATCGTGAGGAGTACTGCTTGATTATTTCTACAAATTGAAAGCCCCAATTATTGTTCTTTTTATGTTATCCAAAGATTTTCGTTTTGAAAATTGACATAAAAATTTCTATTACTAATCTTTTATGTATTTTTGTGTTCCTAACCATCCACTCATTTTTGTAGAACCCTCCGTTCTAGTAATACATATAAAGAATAGTGAAAACTATATACGGTTGATCTTTTGAGCCCGCTTCAAGTCAGGATGACTAATCACTAATCAACCAATCCATGGGGTAAAGGGTAAAAAAAAAGTCTTGCTTATATTAAATTGACTTTATTTTTCGTTCTTGTACTTAGGAGATGAGACTCAATCTTGTTACTGCTAATTTAGAAGCTGTTTTTTTTTTCACTCATATAACTATCTGATTTAGTTAATTTAACCTGAATGATGAATAAAAAAGTGAAGATACCTATTCAACTTCTTTACTTACAACAAAGAATTAAAGAAAAGGTTATAACGACACGCACGTAGAGATATTGATAACACACAAAGAGTCAACGGTATTTCATAACTAATCGATTGAGCAGCGGCTCGTAGACCACCTAAAAAGGAATATTTGTTGTTTGATCCATATCCTGACATAAGAAGTCCAATCGGAACAATACTTGAAAAGGCAATCCATAAAAAAACACCGATATTGAGATCGGATAAAACAAGTTGATAGCTAAAAGGAATTACTGAATAACTTATGAAAATGGATATAACTGCTATGGATGGTCCGATAATGAATAAACGACCATCTCCTCTAGACGGAAGAAGGTTTTCTTTGAAAATAAGTTTTGTTCCATCTGCTAACGCTTGAAGAATTCCCAACGGACCGGCGTATTCCGGTCCAATACGTTGTTGTATTCCGGCGGATATTTCTCTTTCTAACCACACAATTACAAGTACACCTATTGTGATTCCCAATACAAGAATCAAAATAGGTAAAAGCATCCCTATGATCCCATAGATCTCTTTTAAAGATTCTAATCTAGAAAAAGAGTGGATATCTTGTACTTCTCTTGTATCAATTATCATTTCAACGATCAACTTCTCCCATAATGATATCTATGCTACCTAGTATTGTCATAATATCCGCCAATTTCGTTCTTTTAACTAACTGAGGAAAAATTTGCAAATTGATAAAACCGGGGGTACGAATTTTCCATCTCCAAGGAAAACCACTCTGATCCCCTATTAAATAAATTCCCAATTCCCCTTTTGGGGCTTCAACTCTTACATAAAGCTCTTGCTTCGGTAATTCAAAAGTAGGAGAGGTTTTTTTACTAATGAAGCGATAGTCAAAATCATTCCATTCTGGATCCCGTTCTCTATCAAAGCAACGTATTTCTAAATTCTCATAAGGACCGCCTGGAATTCCTTCGAGGGCCTGTTGAACAATTTTGATAGATTCCTTCATTTCACTGATTCGGACTAAATAACGCGCTAATGAATCTCCTTCTTTTTGCCAATTGATTTCCCAATCGAATTCGTCATAACATTCATAATGATCGACTTTACGAAGATCCCATTGAATGCCACAAGCTCGTAACATCGGTCCGGATAAACCCCAATTTATTGCTTCTTCTGCCCCAATAATACCTACACCCTCAACTCGTTCTAAAAAAATGGGATTTCGCGTAATAAGTTTTTGGTATTCAGAAACAGCGGTTAAAAAATAATCACAGAAATCCAAACATTTATCTATCCATCCATAAGGGAGATCGGCCCCTACTCCTCCGATACGAAAATAATTGTGCATCATTCTCATACCGGTGGCAGCTTCAAATAGATCATATACTAATTCTCTTTCTCTGAAAATATAGAAAAAGGGAGTCTGTGCACCAATATCTGCCATAAAGGGGCCAAGCCATAACAGATGAGAAGCTATACGACTCAATTCTAACATAATCACTCTGATATAACTGGCTCTTTTAGGTACTTGAATATTCACCATCTGCTCGGGTCCATTTACGGTTATTGCTTCTGTAAACATAGTAGCTAAATAATCCCAACGTGTTACATAAGGCAAATATTGTATAACTGTTCGGTTTTCGGCAATTTTTTCCATCCCTCTGTGCAGATAACCCAATATTGGCTCACAATCAATAACATCTTCGCCATCTAGAGTAAGAATAAGACGAAGAACACCATGCATTGATGGGTGATGAGGTCCCATATTGACTATCATATGCTCTTTTCTTTTAGTTGTTCCATTCATAATTTATTCCTCGATTCATTCTTTTATGAACTGCTTTTTGTTTTAAGAAGTTCGTCTAAATTCTAGATAAAAAAAATTCAATAAAAATAAACAATGAAAATTGTTTTTTTAAATGAAAAAATTAACGCATTTTTGATTCCCGAATATCCAGTTGATTCATTAATTCTTTATAAGAAACTCTTTTTTTATTTGACAAATAAGACAACAGCCGTTGTCGTTTTCCTAAGATTTTCCGTAGACCCCGCTGCGATAAATAGTCTTTTCTGTGAAATTCCAAATGTGAAGTAAGCCTTTTTATTTTATTGGTGAAATGAAAGACTTGAAATTCAATAGATCCACGATTTTCTTCTTCTGAAATAACCGAAATAACTTTCTTTTTTACCATAAGATAAAATCGACTCTTTTTTCCTTTTTAAAATTCAAAAATCCATTTAACCGATCAGTAAAAATAATCCTATTCATTTTCTCATTTTAATTAAGTATAAGTAAAAAAAAAATAGATATTTATACAGATAAAAGAGAACATCTTTTTGACCTATTCCTATTTGATTTAATCGAATATCTAATTATTTATCTAATGGATATGGATCCATGCATTGATTTATCGTATTGGAATGGAAATGTAAGACAAGGAATGTGTACAACCCCCGGTTTCATATAATAAATACAGACCTGAAAGATATATATGAGATGAGAAATGCATCATTCACGAATTTTCAACGGGGGATACATATATACATATATATCCTTAACAGACTAAAACGGCTTCCATTATTGGTATCAAACCAATATCGATTCATACAAGATAAATCCTCTAATCGGTAAGTAGGCCAAAGAAAGGATTTTAATTGAATTAGTTCAATTTTATCCCTATAAAAATTTTGACTTTTATCAAAAACTTGATCATAGTTTTTTACGTTATTGCAAAATACTGAATTGTTCGAAATAAGATTTCTATTCCTAGAATTGAAACAAATTCGAATTATTAATTCCCTACGCCATTTAGTGGAAAAAATACGTTCAGGAATAACTAAACCATAATCTCGATTTTCAGTTATTCTTTGATTTGGATGTCTTACAATATAATTATTGTAATTGTTTCGATCAATATAGTGTCTTTCTCGGTAACTTTGATTAAGTTGGTACTCACTCTTATGAACCAATGAAACATTTAGAGTTTGATACATCAAAAATTGACCGTCTTTTTTTATAGACAAACGCACAGGTTCGATAATTAATATTCTTTTTTTCATCAATTCTCTAAGAGTCAAATCTTTTTGAATCATCAGAATATCTAGACTTGTTTCTCCACCTTGTATAGAGGATATAGCAATTTCTTTTGGATTTACCAATCTAAGCAAGAGACAATATACTTTAATATTATTTGTTATTTTTTGATTTAAAAAATTATTCCATCTCAATTGAAAACGTAAATACCTTTTTAAGACAAAATCAAGTTCTGCTTCCGTGTTGCTCTCTTTTGACGTTTTTTCCTATCTGAGCCTGCAGAATCTTCTTCAATATCTTTTTCTTGAGTTGAGAAAATTGATTCAAGAGTTTCTTTATTTTGTATATTTAATTCAACATTGTTTTTACCTAGGGATTCTTTTTTGTCTTGATTCTTATTTTCTAATTTAATAGATTTAGATTTATTTTCATTGGATAATTTTGATGATTTTAAGGGATTCTCTTTTTGATTTTTAGTAATGTTTTTATTTTCACTAACAGTTTCATTTAAATTGAAAAGAAGTTCTTTGGCCGGGATTATCCAGGGGTTCATTTTATATGTATTATAAAGATAACGAAGCACAAATTCGCCAAAGAACCAAAGTTTTAGATTCGAAATCGAACGCCTTAGTATTTCTTCATTCATTCCCATCCAATCAAAAAGTCTTTTTTTTTTTTTTGAAATCTTGATTTTCTGATCTTTATCAATTTGAAGATAAACAAGGTCTTTTTTATCAATTTTACCAACTATTGGATAATTATTGACTTTAGTGTTAGTATTTGTATTATTATTGAAGTTGATATTGGTATCGATAGCAATCCTGGAATTAATATCCTCTTTCTTTCTAAAGCACAAATAGAGAATTTTCCAATCAAAATATTTTTTATCTGGAAATTTATCTAGAGTCATATTTTTGTTCTGTCCGAAATCATTATATATATAATTATATATAGGGATAATACGCTCTGACATATCAACTAAGGCACTTTTTTTTATGTTGTATATATTGGAATTATAACAACTTTCTTGCGAATTATTTATCCATAATGGTGATACAGAAATATATGAATCCTTTCTATCGTCATAATTAATGGATTGATATGAGAAAAGTGCATATTTATAGTATTTATAAAAATTAATAGTATATTTTTCATTGGAGAAGGAATTCGATTCAAAATTCATTTTTTTTTTGTAAAAAATGAATTGGTCTTTTTCATCTGAATGACTTTTTTGAAAATCTTTATTTTCAGTCATAATAAATCTTTGATTCACTCTGTTTCGCCATTTGTGTGGTACTAATCGATACCATTGAATCCGTGATAATTCATATTGATAATACTTACTTAAAGAGTTTTTCCATTCAAAAATTGTATAATTAAAAAGATTTTTATGCCCTAATTCAAAATGAAGTATTCCTTCTGTTTCGAAATAATCCTTTATTTCTTTCTTAAGAAAAAGAGATGTTTCCTTATATTGAAGAAGATCTCTATAAATTTGAGTTTTATATATTTGGTAAAATACATACGCTTGTGAAAAGTAGGCTAAGTTGCTCAAATTTTTTGAATTCTTTTTAGTAATATCAAAAAACCATTTTTTGAGAGTCCAAATAATGTGAATATCACTTGTTTTATTCATTTTTTCTTTATTTATTTCATTATTGGAAATAAATTTATCAAATTCGTTTTTTGATAATTCAAAAGGTTGTGTAGTGATTCTCAGACTATTCTTATGAATGATACATAAAAATACTTTTATGTATATCTTTTGAATAATCAAATTGATTCTCAAATAGGATTCTCGTATTAATCGTACATTTCTTTTTTTTAATTTCTTCAAACTTTTTCTTATTGATACTAATAATTTATTGAGAGAATTTGTTTTATTACAATTACTATTTCTGTCATTAGTTATAAACTCGTTATTATTGTCTTTTTGATTTTGTATTTTTTTTATCCGATTCATGATTGTGTTTGTTCTATCAGCCAGATCTTTCATTTTTGTTTCGGTAAATGAAAAATCTTTCAAATCCATAGATTGAATGGGAATGATAAGGGATGATTCAGAAATCATTTGATTAGGAATTCTCCTATCTTTTTCTTTTTTAGTTTCGTTTAATTCAGATATTTGTTTCAATCCAACTAAAATTTTTTTAAAAAAAAAAATTCGTATCACAAAAAAAGACTTTTTTTTCCATTTTCTCATTTTTTTTTTCATTTCTTTGAAAATGGGGTTAAAAAACGACAGTCGTTTTCGGGGAGACCCAAAAGGAAGGTCAGTTTCCATTCCCCAAACTGTTAAAAAACAAAAATTATTTTTGTTTTTTCGTGGATCTTTTTGAAGAGATTGTACCTTAGATTTGTGCCAAGGTTTAAAGAAAAAGGGAAATAGTATTTTTATTTGAATACCATTTATTAACCAATTTTTTGGAAATTCGGTTTCTGATAATGGAACACCATTATAGGTGCATTTAATATGCATTTCTTTCTTCCAATCCTTAAAGTCCTCTGACCATTCTGGAAATTGAAATACTAGTATACGTACTGTATTTTTAACTATTATCAATGATAGTAATAGAATATATTTTCTAAGAAAAGATTGGATTACTAATAATGATCCTCTTATTATTTGAGCAAATAGAATGTTATCCCATGCTTCCGCTATTTCTATTCGTACTTTTTCTTGTCTTTTGTATTCTTCTTTTTTTTCTTTCTCCTTTTCTTGTGTATAATCTAGAATTCTTAATTCTAATTGTGTTGCTTTTTTCCAGTTTTTAAAAAAAAAATTTTGTATTTGGGAGATGTCAAAAGACAAAAGGGGGTTGTCTATTCTCTCCAAAAAAAGAGGGGAATGCAAATTTGCTTGAAAAAACGATCCGATGTTTGTCTTACGTCTTTGGGCACGCATGGAACCTTTGATGATGTCTCTACGGAAATCGGATTGTTGGGAATACCGTATCAAAGCCACTTCGTCTCTTTCATCCGGATTATTATTGCTTTTTTTATTAATATCATTGTTTTCTTTGTTATCATTCAAGATAACTACACGTTTGGCTTTTCTTGAACGAATCTCATGGTCCTCGGCTACAGTTTCGTCATTTTCTCCCTCTTGTTGTTCCAAATCATCGATTAATTTTGGTGTTAATCTTTTTACTTTTTTACTTATTTCTTTTAGTCTTTTAGACTCTGGATTGACATTTTGGATGAAGATGAATTTGCAAATATTGATTTGATCTTCGAAGAGAATTCTTCCTTGTTGGATTTTGAATTCCATTTTTGAAAACGGAAAGAAATCATTTTTTTTTTCTGTTGATAATGAATTTTGATCAAATGTATCTATTTTCTCTTCCAATTTTTCATAATCATAATCAGTAGTAAAAAGTATACCCTGGATCTTATTTATCCATCTTTTCTCGATGTCATTTTTTATCGAAGTTTCATTTCTGATTGAGGAAGAAAAAAAAATGTTTCTCCTTCCGCGATAGGGACCATTCAAAAAGGGATCATCTATTTTAGGCAAGTATTCTTTTTTAGTCTCATCATTACATAATCTACTCTTTTTTTCCAGCACATCTAGAGTAATGGATCCTTTTTTTAGAACTTCAATTCGATTTCGAAATTCTTTGCTGAGATTCTTCTTTTTTTGTTCATTAGTAGAAATCCAATGATCATACAATTCATCAGGGGGCCGTTTTTCTTCTGTGAACAAATCCATTTTTCTTTTTATCATTTCCCGGAAGGTTG